TTTTGATCTATATTTCGCAAATATATAGATTATGCTAAAGATTCAAAGTTCTGTTTCATCTTCTTTACGATTTAGAAAAAAAAAAGATAAAAATGAATCTAAATCTAATGTATTTCCAATTGATTTACCAAAGAATCAATTGGAAAATGCTTTTTTTTTTCTAAAATGCCCAATATATGTGTTACATCTTCTATGCGAAAATGTTCTATTTTCATAAGGTCTTCTTGACTGTTTTTAAAAAGGTCCGATAATGTATGTATATTGGACTTTTTGAGGCAATTATAGATCTTAGGAGGCAATTCTAATTGGTCAATATAAATATATTTGAATGCTATTTCTTTTTTATTTTTCTTTAGTTTAATCAATCTATCATGAAAAGTAAAAAGGGGTAAAGTAATCTTGTGTTGATTTTTTTCTAAATGTAAGTTTTCTTCTTCTGCATATAGAAACGGAATAAATAAATCAATCAAATTACGAGAGGCTTCATGAAGTGCTTCTTTGGGAGTTAAACTTCCGTTTGTCCAGATTTCGAGAAAAAGTATTTCTTGCTTTTCATTTCCATTTCCGTAAGAATGAACACTATGATTCACATTTCGAACAGGCATGAATACAGCATCTATGGGATAACTTCCGTCTTGAAAATCTTTTGGCAGTTTTATACGATTCCGATAACCGCGATTCCTCTCGATTTGTAATTTAATACACAAATCAATTGGTTCTCTTAGGCTAGCGATATACTGTGTATTATCAACGATTTCTACAGAAGGTGGTAAGATGATGTCTTGAGCAGTTACATAGCTGGGGCCCTTGACACAAATAGACGCATCGCAAGTTCCATACAACGCACTTCTCAATACAATTTCTTTCAAATTCATTAAAATTTCATGGACTGATTCTTGAATACCCGTTATAGTAGAAAATTCGTGTGGTATTTTCGCGGATTTTGCACGTGTGATACATGTTCCGTCTATTTCGCTAAGCAACGCTCTTCGCATCGCAATGCCTATTGTGTCAGCTTGACCTTTCATAAGTGGAGATAGAATAAAGCGTCCATAATAAAGCCGCTTACTGTCGGCTCTTGATTCAACACACTTCCACTGTAATGTCCGAGTGGATATGGTTACTTTCTCTCGAAGCATAATAATATTATTTTTTTTGATTAAATCATTGAATTATTTATTTCTCTTGGAATTTCGTTAATATTTATTCTTACACGCGTCTTTTTTTAGGGGGCCTACAACCATTATGCGGCATAGGAGTTACATCCCGTACGAAACTTAATAATATACCACTTCTACGAATAGCTCTTAATGCCGCATCTCTTCCGAGACCAGGACCCTTTATCATGACTTCTGCTCGTTGCATACCTTGATCCACTACTGTACGAATAGCATTTCCCGCTGCGGTTTGAGCAGCAAACGGTGTCCCTCTTCGTGTGCCCTTGAATCCACAAGTACCGGCGGAGGACCAAGAGATTACCCGACCCCGTACATCCGTAACGGTCACAATAGTATTGTTGAAACTTGCTTGGACATGAATAACTCCTTTTGGTATTTTACGTGCATTTTTACGCGACCCAATACGTCCATTCTTACGTGAACCAATTCTTGGTAAAAATTTTGCCATATTTTTTTATCATCTCAAAAACTAAGTCGAAGATCTATGGATATATCCATTTCATGCCAAACTGGATCCTTTATTTTATTTTTTATTTGTACATCGGATTTTTTAGAGAGTTCCTGTTTAGAAAACTTATCCTTGCCTTTGTTTATGTCTCGGGTTGGAGCAAATTACTATAATTCGTCCCCGTCGACGTATCAGTCGACATTTTTCACAAATTTTACGAACGGAGGCCCTTATTTTCATATTTTTCATTCCTTAATTTTGAATATACATATTTTTGAAGAAACTAAATTTCATTAAATTTTGAAATCTGGAATTGTATCCCTCGAAAATGAAGTTGAAAAAACTACCAAATCATTCGAATTTTTGTTGCGGAGTTTATAAATGGGATGTCCTCTCGTCAAATTAGAACGATTTATATTTGACTCTATCGTGTGGTATATGTATAAAACAAAACTACGTTGGGTTTTTGCTGGGATATAACCTAAAACCCAATCCTCATTATCTAACCAACCAAACCCTGTAACATACCATCGGATATCAGAAGGATTACCATATATAACACAAAACTTCTCCACCAATTCTTTCTAGTCGAGCCTCCCGATCTGTCATTATACCCCGAGAAGTAGAAAGAATTACAATCCCCATTCCGCCTAAAATTCTAGGAATTTTTTGATAGTTAGAATAGATTCGTAACCCAGGTCGGCTGATCCGTTTTAAATTTAGACTAGTTTTATATAATACTTTTCTATTCCTTCTATGTCGTAGGGTTAAAACAAAAAAAGTTTTGTTGTCTTCCCGGTGTTTCCTCACATTTTCAATAAAACCTTCTTGTAAAAGTATTTTAATAATGTTTTCGCTGATGTTAGTAGATGCTATTTGAACGGTTCCCTTTCTATTCATGTCAGCATTTCGTATGGAGGTTATTATGTCAGCAATAGTGTCTCTACCCATGATAAACTAAATTTTTATTGCCCCCGAATTTTGTATAATCAACATACTTTATTTTTTTCTTTTATTAAAAAATTTTATTAAATAAAGAAAGGTATATGCACGAAACAAAATTGACTAATTTATTTTAATTTAATCAATTTCATTCAATTCAAATATTATAACTATATGATGTTTCTAGTTTATATCTTAGAATCTCATCTTATATCTTATAATATCTTATAATTACTGTTCTTAAATAATGCTTTATTTTATAAAACTTCAGGTGCTAATGAAACTATTTTAGTAAAATTTAATTGTCTCAATTCTCGGGTGATTGCGCCAAAAATTCTAGTTCCCTTTGGATTTCCGTCTTGATCAATCACAACTGCAGCATTGTCATCATATCGTATTATCATACCGTTGTCACGTTTGAGTTCTTTACAAGTACGTACAATTACCGCTCTGATCACTTCGGATTTTTCTAAAGGGGAGTTCGGTACTGCTTCCTTTATTACAGCAACAATAACATCGCCGATACGCCCGTATCGGCGATTATTAGTTCCTATGATTCGAATACACATCAATTCTCGGGCTCCGCTGTTATCTGCTACACTCAAATGGGTCTGAGATTGGATCATAGCCTTTTTTGAATCTGTTATTTCAATGCAAAAGGAAAAAAGAAATATTGTTTGTTCAAAAAAAAATAAACTTGTGATTTTTTTCATCTCAACGGCCCGGCCCTTTTTCCTTTGGTTCTATATTCCTAATCGCTATCCCGAAATAATGAATTGAGTTCGTATAGGCATTTTTGAACCCGCTATTTCAATAGCTTTTCTGGCTATATTTTCTGCTACTCCACCGAGTTCATAAAGTATTCTACCGGGTTTAACTACAGCTACCCAATATTCGGGAGCTCCTTTTCCCGAACCCATACGCGTTTCCGTAGGTCTTACAGTAACGGGTTTGTCGGGAAATATACGTACCCATATTTTTCCACCGCGGCGTACATTTCGTGTCATGGCCCGACGTCCCGCTTCTATTTGTCTAGACGTAATCCAAGCGGGTTCAAGTGCCTGAAGAGCATATCGACCAAAACAAATACGATTACCCCGATAAGAAATTCCTTTCATTCTTCCTCTATGTTGTTTGCGGAATCTGGTTCTTTTGGGGTTATAGTTGATGTTTGTTTCGCAATTTCATCTCTACTACAGAACCGGACATGAGAATTTCTTCTCATCTAGCTCCTCGCGAATGAAATGATTATGATTAAAAAAAATCTACATGTCGTTGATAAATAATATACTGAATCAAATACAAATAATATTATACTATACTGAATCTTAGAATTCCTTTCTCATCGATTTTTTTTAATCTATTTATATTTATTATAAGTTTATAATTATAAAAATAAAAAAATAAATTTGTATCTCTTTTTTTATATACTTTATATCTTTAATATATAGAACTATACTCTTTATTTTTCTATATATATATAGATATCGAAGATTTATAGATTTAGAATTTTAGATTTAGAGATAATTATTTCTATTTATAGATTTGTAGATAATGTCCTGAACATAAAAACCTTCGCGGGCGAATATTTACTCTTGCAATTGTAATATTGACTTCATTTGTAGGATTAACCCATAAATAACTTCTCAGAATAAATGGAGTGTCTTTTGGTTCCTTTCGCCATCCCGCCCAATAAATCATTAAAATTCGTTTTCAATAGAATCCTATGTATTTACAGGTTCCGTCGTTCCCATTGCTTCTTGTTAATGGTTAGGTCTTAATTATACAATGGAGCCGTTTGTTCGTTTTGTTCTTGAGTCAATTTTTTTAGTCTTTATTGGCTCAAGGCTCTTTATTTTTTTGGTCTATAAACGCATTCAGTTAATTATATTATAGATCTATCCTATACTGGTATTAATGCTTTATTACATTGGCTTTTATGAGATGATTCATAAACCTTACATATTGAAGTTATAGATCATATATCATTGATCTCTTTCTTTCTCTCATCTTTTCATTTATCTGCATAATTTTTTATTTTGCTTTACAATTCATAATCAGATTGGTTTTTTTTGCAAAACATATTTCAATTGTTACAATGAAATGACTAATATAGCCTATTTTGACTGCCTTTTTGGATTCAGATCCAGATAATACGAAGCAATGGATTGGTTATTAGTTCTATACTTATGAGTTCATAGTATGGATCAGTCTATTTTTTTGTAATCCTGACCCTAAAAAAACCAACGAGTCACACACTAAGCATAGCAATTATATTAAATAATCAATCGAATTTTTGATTTTATCCAACCCTATAGAATTACTCTTTTTTTTTATTGGTAAAAAAAAAGAATGAAAGACTTTGTCATTTTTTTTATCGATACAACCAACTCGACTGAGGGTTTACTATTCCTCGTCTACAAATGTCCAAA